AAAAATAGAATAAAAAAAAACTTTTTCTTTTCATGCTTTTTCTCTTAAATCAAAAAAATAAGCAATTCTATAGGTTTGAATAAAAATTTGATTGATGATTTCATATAATTGCTATGCTTAGTGTGCGACTCGTTGGTTTTTTTTTATAGGATAGAATTCCAAAAAAATGGACAGACCCCTACTGTGAACTAATAACTATATAACTAATAACCAACTCATCGTTTCACATTATCTGGATACAAAAAAGCAGTCAAGATATGATATATTGGTCATATCATTGTAGCAACTGAAATCTTTCTTACATAAACAAAAAAAAAATCAATCTGATTATGATATAAAAAAAGTATGCAGATAAAGGGAAGGTTGAGAGAAAGAAAGAAAAAGAATATCAATGATATAGGATTCCAATATATGTAAGGTTTAGGAGTCATCTCATAAAAGGCAGTGTAATAAAGCATCAATACTGATTGATCCATAAGTATATGAATCTATTCATAGAAAAAAATCAAGAGCCTCGAGCCAATAAAGACTAAAAAGATTGACTCAAGAACAAATTTCATGAGGGGCTCCATTGTAGAATTCAAACCTAACCATTAATTGCGAAGCGACGGGAACGATGGAACCTATGAATACGTAAGATTCTATTGAAAAATGAATCCTAATAATTCATTAGGTAGGATGGCGGAACGAACCAGGGACCAATTCATTTATTCCGAGAATTCATGAGCTAACCCTACAACTAAAATAGATATTGAAAGAGTAAATATTCGCCCGCGAAGGTTTTTATTAGATTACTCAATCTTGTTCGATCCAATATGATAATATGATCAAAGGCAAAACAAAATAAAGATTCGTTAGAAAAAAACCACATTATCTCACTATCTAGAAATAGAAATAATTATCTAGAAAAAAAAAATACATGTTTAAGTATATATCCAAACAAGATATAGAAATTTCTAATAGATTAGATGAAATCTCAAAGAATCCATGATTCAGTATATTTTCATAAAATTCTCAAATTCGAATCGTTTCATTCGCGATGAGCCGGATGAGAAGAAACTCTCATGTCCGGTTCTGTAGTAGAGATGGAATTGAGAAAGAACCATCAACTATAACCCTAAAAGAACCAGATTTCGAAAACAACATAGAGGAAGAATGAAAGGAATATCTTATCGAGGTAATCGTATTTGTTTCGGTAAATATGCTCTTCAGGCACTTGAACCCGCTTGGATCACATCTAGACAAATAGAAGCAGGGCGACGAGCAATGACAAGAAATGTGCGCCGTGGTGGAAAAATATGGGTACGTATATTTCCAGACAAACCAGTTACGGTAAGACCTACGGAAACACGTATGGGTTCGGGTAAAGGATCTCCCGAATATTGGGTAGCTGTCGTTAAACCAGGTCGAATACTTTATGAAATGGGCGGAGTAGCAGAAAATATAGCCAGAAAGGCTATTTCAATAGCGGCGTCCAAAATGCCTATACGAACTCAATTTATTATTTCGGGATAGGAACGTAGAACCAAAGAAAAGAAGTCTTGGGGATAAAAAAAAATTGCAGGTTTCTTTTTGACAAACAATATTTCTTTTTTTTTTACTTCGCCCTTTGGATTAACATTGAAAGAACAGATTCAAAAATGATATGATTCAACCTCAAAGCCATTTGAATGTAGCGGATAACAGCGGGGCCCGAGAATTAATGTGTATTAGAATCATAGGAGCTAGTAATCGCCGATATGCTCATATCGGTGACATTATTGTTGCTGTGATCAAGGAAGCATTACCAAACACACCTCTAGAAAGATCAGAGGTGATCAGAGCTGTAATTGTACGTACTTGTAAAGAACTTAAACGTGACAACGGTATGATAATACGATATGATGATAATGCTGCAGTTGTGATTGATCAAGAAGGAAATCCAAAAGGAACTCGAGTTTTTGGTGCGATTGCCCGAGAATTGAGACAGTTAAATTTCACTAAAATAGTTTCATTAGCACCTGAGGTATTATAAGATGAGATCATACGTAATATAGTTATATTATACATAGTATTTGGATGAAATAGAGTAATTAGTGGATTAGGTTGTATCGGACGCATATCCCTTGTATTTAATAACAAAAATATAAAAATTAAAAAATAAATCAAAAATAGCATGTTGATTATATCAAAAATGGGAGACAACCAAAATTTTAGTTTATCATGGGTAGGGACACTATTGCTGACATAATAACCTCTATACGAAATGCTGACATGAATAGAAAAGGGACGATTCAAATAGCATCCACTAACATCACGGAAAACATTGTTAAAATACTTTTAAGAGAAGGTTTTATCAAAAACGTGAGGAAGCATCAGGAAAACAACAAATATTTTTTGGTTTTAACCCTACGACATAGAAGGAATAGGAAAGGACCCTATCGAACTATTTTAAATTTAAAACGTATCAGTAGGCCTGGCCTACGAATCTATTCGAACTATCAACGAATTCCTAGAATTT